ACTGTAACTGGTATTCCTGTGATCGGTTTAATAGGTATTTTCTTTTACGGTTCATATTCCGGGTTGGGTTCATCTCTGTAGTAATCAGATGAACCAGACTGTAGACATGAAAAAGTAAGAACTCAGCGGTAAGATACCGCTGAGTTCTTACTCTCTTACGCTTAGAGCGAGGCGAGGCTTTGATCTATTCCATATAATATTGGATTATCCAGAAAATCGATTGATTCCTTCTTTCTTGTTGCTTCGTAAAAGTGAATATTATGGAGGAACGACAGAGCCTATAAATCAATCAATAGAAATAGATTCAATTCCATTGTTCAAAAACAACATAAGAAAGAAGGAATAGAGTGGTTTGAAAAATCAGAGAAAAGGATTCTTTTTGTCATTTCTACGAATAGAATATTTTGATTATGTTGACTGGATAACTTTCCAATTTGTATGTTATGTATTTAAACGGATGAGACATCCTGCAAATCATTTCTATACTAAACTAATAAAACCTTACTCTATAAAAAAAAAACTCTATAAAAAGATAAAAAAAAACTGTGATGAAATAAAAAAAAAGAATTTGGATATGCGTAAAAATCGAATTTAATCCGCTTTTCAACCAAAAGAGTCAAAGTCCAAATTTTTTTGTTTGAAGAATTTTTCCTTTATTTTCAAATTTAGAAAAGAAATTTGAAATAGTTATTAAGTTGAATTTAATTAAAAATAATAGAAGAAGTTTCATTTGCTCAATGAATTATCCCCCCTAACCCTTTTTTTTTTGTCTACTACTTCTTATGAATCTAAACAAAGGAATTTCGATAGACCCGGAAAAGAAGAAATAGTAATCTTTGACGAACAAGATAAAAATCATTATTATTTGGATACAAAACGACACAAGAAAGGGGATAAAGTCCTTTTTCTTGTGTCGAATGGAAGATTAGGAAGACTTATAATCCCCCCTAGAAGTATCTGTTCCTTTCATTTATCCCGTCCTTGTCTTGTATCCTCTTCCTTTGTTTTTATATGCCTATTGTCTAGTGCTAGGAATGGGAATGGGATAGAAGTAATGAATTCCATACATCCCGAAAAAGCAGTATAAACAAAGCAAGCGGAGGTATTTACAGAATTTTTTGATCATACATATTTAATTGTATTGATTGACAAGAATTCCGCGCTTTTTACCAACTTGATGGTAAGGAATCTCTGGATCTAAAAATTCATTTCGAATAATTGAACCTTTTCAAACTGTTTCTTTTTAAGAACCAAAAAAATTTGTGCCAAAATAACAGATGCCAAGAAGAACAAAAGGCCTTGGACGCGTAATGGATCTTGAAGCACTATTTCTGCATCTCCCTGACCAAACCCCCCTACATTAGGATTGCTTGTTAATGGTTGATCAAGCTTGATGGATTCACCCTCTGAAACAAGAAGTTCTGGTCCTGGAGGTATAATATCAACCACTTGGTGTCCATCCGATGCATCAACTATGGTTATTTCATATCCTCCTTTTTCTTTACGTACTATTCTGCTTACTATACCTGCGGATGTAGCATTATAGACCGTATTGTTACTCTTGCTCCCATCAGGATAAATCTGACCCCTTCCCCGGTTCCCTCCTACATATATGGGATATTTTAAGAAGTGAACATCTTTCTTCGTAGCAGGGTCGGGGGAAAGAATGGGAAAGACGATTTCACTATATTTCTGACCTGGAACAGGACCTATCACAAGAATATTTCTTTTATTGGGACGATAACTCTGAAAAGACAGATTTCCTATCTTTTCTTTCACCTCGGGAGAAATACGATCGGGAGGGGCTAATTCGAATCCCTCGGGTAAAATAAGAACAACCCCTACATTCAAAGCCCCTTTTTTACCATTAGCAAGAACTTGTTTCAGTTGCTTATCATAAGGAATTCGAACAACTGCTTCAAATACAGTATCAGGAAGTACAGCTTGCGGAACTTCAATATCCACAGGCTTATTAGCTAAATGGCAATTGGCGCATACAATTCGCCCTGTTGCTTCTCGTGGATTTTCATAACCTTGCTGCGCAAAAATGGGATACGCATTTGAAATAGATGTTCGAGTTATTACATATATCATGATCGATACAGAAATAGATCGAGTCATCTGTTCCTTTACCCAAGAAAAAGTATTTCTATTTTGCATGATCCAATCATTGATCCAGGAATTTCTACAATAAATTAGATAGGTGGCTAGTATAGTTCCCTATCTGCGAGTCTGCCATTGTACCGAAATAATTCTACTAAAATAGGACAAATACCTTGAAGAGGTAGAAATATAAAGAAAATAAGTAAAATGCTTTCTTTATACGCGAAGAAAAATTTTGATTGATATCAGGAGATCAAATAAGTTCTTCATTAATTCATTGAATGATAAATGACTACGAGCGAAGGAGATACGCGATTTAAAAAACGGAAGATCCAATATTTCACAATTGTATCTAGAATAACTGGAAAAGTGGAAACAAGACCAGATATAATTTGATCGTTATGAGCCAATCCAAAATCATTGTAGATCGAACCAATCATTAGTTCCCAACCGTGGGTCGAGTGAAATCCGATCCATAAATCAGTAACTAAAAGAATCGAAAAAGCTTTTATTGTGTCACTTAAGTTATAGAAGAATTCCTGAACCCAAGAATTAAGAATGACAAGCTTTTCATTACCCAGAATAAAATAACCACTTAGAATAGCGAAACAGATTATATTTGTCGAAAAATGCAAAATGATATGGAGATGATATTCATTGTGTGTTTTGACCAATTGTATCGTTTCCTTGTGTATTCCTATACGAAACTTTTGTATATGTGTCTCCGGGTATTCTTTTATCATTTCGTCCAACAAGAAGAGTTCTTCTAATTCTAGGAATTTTTCTAGAACATTTTTCTCTTGAATATCATTCAAAAAAGTTTCGGATTGCCTAGTATTCCACCAATTAATAATCCAAGGTTCCAGACTTTTTTGAAATGAGAGAGAGACCCACCAGGGCAAAAATACTATAGATGCAAGATATGGGAGGGAAGTCAATGCTTTCTTTTTTTTCATTTTTTATCTGTGAATTGGTAATGAACTGCTTCATTTGTCAACTCTATCTGATCTGATATTTCTCTAAAGCACGAGTTCTATAACAAGGTATCGAACCTATGGATCTATTCCTATTTTTGTATAATAATTTAGTCCTTAGATCTAGAAGGAATATAGAAATAGAATAAAGACCCCTTTTCGGATGAAAAAAATAAAATTTATGAAATAATAAATAATATAATAATAATATAATAATATATTTATTAAGTATATATATATATATAGTATTTTAGTTTAGGATTTCGGGATATCTCGATTTGGCAAATTCGAACTAATTTCATCTTCATTTGTTCCTTTCGATAAATACTCGAAGTAACGAATATTATTCGGATTTCAAGACGAAAAACCCTCCCGGATTAATTCCATTAATTTTTTCGAAATGTTGTACCGTCTAACCATAGCGCAGGAATACGGTATCAATTCCAAATCTGAGGCCTAACCTAAAAAGATGAATTCTGTATTACTAAATACATATTCGGATATTTGATGAATTAATACTAAGATTAGACTTATTAGACTTTTTACTAGTATAAAAGAATTGAGTTGGGCCCTATACGCATACAAAACGGTTTTGGTATAGAAAAAAATTTCTTCTTATTGTTTATTATATTTATTATAGTTGTTACATATACGTTCTCCTACTTTTGTTTTATTCTATGCGGGTTGTTGTGCCAACGGACCGAGGAAACAGAATCTAACATGTTTTGCTCGAATGAATATTCTGAGGAAACTTCAATTGTATTAAAAAGGTAAAAAGGAAATTAGCAAGCTCCTTCCATTATGCGGAGAAAACATTCATTCTTCGTTCGGTTCATTTCAAAATACTTCAATTGGTACGCGCAAGAAATAGGCCAATTCCGCCGCTTTTTGCTCAATTTCTCGTGGAGTCAAATTCTCATCAGTACGAGTCAAGGGAATGGTTCCTTGGCCTCTGATTTCCATATAAAGAATACGACGAGGAAAAAGACCCTCTTTAACCTCCATTCTGATTGATTGGATATCTTTCATAAAGAAGCGAAGGAAGATGCGACGATTTATTCCGGGGAATCCCCAACGAAAAATACACATTATTCCTTCTTTTCTATCAAATCGGTCATAACCACTACCGACATTCCATGAAATTGTGCACCACAAATAGGAACTAATGAATAGACCCGCGATCCCATAGAAAGACATCACGATCCCTTGTGGAAAAAAAGCGATTTGCTGAGATGGAAATCCGGGTATCAGATTCCTACCAAGATAACTGGAAGTTCCAACCACTAAGAATCCTAATGAACCTAAAAAAAGGATACAGGCCCAGCAAAAATTACTTGCTTTTCGAGACCCTGTTATAAGTTCTATCCATATATGTTCTGATCGCCAGTTCATACTATACTAGATCCCGTTGTATTCGATTGGAATTGAGAAAAAATTTGACTTTACTTTTCTTCTTGATGCCGAAGTAACTTTCATCAACTAGCACTATTCTGATATGAACCATTAGGAGTAATTGGTTAGATACATTGACTTTCTATTATAAAAATATTCGCCGAGCCTTTTTAACCAGATATGCCCGCATATAACTGCATTTATGCAGATATCATGCATTCGCATGCATAACAGTTCTTTCATTTGTGTTCGGAAAAAGCCACATATCGTACCATATTACACTAAACAATTTTCGGTACCAAATAAATATCTGTATTATGATTCAGTGTTGAAATAAATTGATGAAATTGGTTCCCATCGGATCTAGACAATCTTATTTTTTTGGACATGAAGAAATAAAGAAGCCATTGCAATCGCCGGAAATACTAGACCCACTAAGGGGACAAAAATAGAGGGTAAGTTAAGATCTGTCATAGAATGGGTACCTCGATTTAATATTTGTACCTATTATAAAGATATCTTATGATAAGTATAAGTATATCTATTATAAACTATTATAAATAATATATTATAAATAATATTAAGTAGTTACTAAGTGCAAGGAATGAGAACTAAATGAAGTGTACCTATTCATCTTTCTACACGAATATGTATGATATTCCGCTTTAAGAAATTTTATTATTCTCCCATCCTTATATTCTTTCTATCTATCTTTCTAATAAAATAGAAAGTTTTTTATTATAATTAAAGAGTTTATTATAATATAAGTTCGCGACTCTAACTAAACTAATTCAATCCAACAAAAAAGGATTCCTAGTAAAAAATGGGAGTTCTTGGTAGACATAGTAGTAGACATAGAAATCGCTTCTATTCTATATTTATTTTCATTTTATTTCGATATTTTTTTTATTTTTTATTCAAAGGAAAGAAACCATGGAGCTGAAATAACTCACTCAGAACACCTTTTAAAAGATTACGCGGTACGATTGGGTCGAATAAGCCCTTATGGAATGAATACTCAGCCGCTTGTGAACCGTCAGGTACTGTTTTATTCAATGTTTGTTCAATTACTCTTTTACCCGCAAAAGCAATGTAGGCATTGGGTTCAGCAATAATAACATCTCCCAACATACCAAAACTGGCAGTTACTCCACCAGTTGTAGGAGATGTAAGAATTGATACATAGAATAACTTTTTATTTGATTGATAATTATATGAAGCAGAAGATATTTTAGCCATTTGCATCAAGCTCAAACTTCCTTCTTGCATGCGTGCTCCTCCAGAAGCACACACAATAATGACAGGTAGAGATCGATTAGTAGCATACTCGATCAAACGGGTGATTTTCTCGCCTACTACAGATCCCATACTACCCCCCATGAACTGAAAATCCATAACCCCAATTGCTATGGGAATACCATTTAGTTGACCTATGCCTGTTTGAACAGCTTCAGTTAAACCTGTCCTTCTTTGATAAGAATCGATACGATCTCTATAAGGTTCCTCCTCGGAATGAAATTCAATGGGGTCCATGGAGACCATATCCTCATCCATAGGATCCCAAGTGCCCGGATCAATCAAAAGTTCGATTCTATCTGAACTACTCATTTTCAAATGATATCCACACTGTTCACAAATATTCATTTTTGACCTAAAAAATTTTTTATAATTTAATCCATAACAATTTTCGCATTGAACCCATAAATTTCTGTATTTTTTATTTATATCAAAATCATTAGATCTTCCTCTTATATTGAAATCACGGCTGTTACCACCAGTTTTTATACTAGAATTCCTACTTTCACTTCCGCTTACGCCTTCAGTACAAATGAAACTAGAAATGTAACTGTCACTGTAATTGTCGGTACCACCAAAAATGTAACTATGAATACTGACTTCAAAACGAAGATAACTATCAATGCAACTATTAATATGATTATTCCAACTAGATTGAGTATCATACATGTAATGATAATAGTAGTGATTGTTACTCTTAGACCTATTATTCAAATAACTGAAAAAAAAACTATTATTGTCAATCTCAAAAATCTGATTTTCAATATCAAAATATACAGAATAACTGTCACCATTACCATCCCTAACTAAAAAAGTGTTATCAGAGATCAAACTCCAAATATCCCTGATATCAAATAAATAATCAACATTACTGAAACTATATCTACTATTATAACTACTATTATCACTCCAACTAGGAATGTTTTTCTCCGTATCATTTAGAAGAGGCTCCTCACTTCCACCAGTATGTCCAACAGCATTAAGACTATCCATTGATTTACTTAGCCCACGTTTATGTTCTAACTTCTCCTTATCCTTATCCTTAGACAACATCGAATTGAACCACCATTTTTTCATAGAGTCTTCCTGTCCCCCTATTTGATGAAAATATTATAGATGAATAGTCATTCGATGAATAATCATTTTACTATTGTATTTCCTATCAGGAATTAAGCATATGATCCGATCATTGGAATTGTTAACTAATAACGAGTGAGTATTGAAAGAAATAATTCTCTTTTGGGGGGGATCTGGGGTATCACTTCAATATATATATATATATTATGATAGAATCTTTTTCTCAATTAGAAATATAAAGACAGGTTTCTCTCGTGTCATGTACAAAAAAAATTCTCATCGAAAAGATAAATAGTTGTTTCTTCCTATACTAGAAATGAGGAATTCATTCTCGTAGAATCTCGTATCATATAATCAAATAATAAGTTTATCTTGCAATATGAAACGAAAAAGACAATATACAGGGTGAGTATAGGGGGCCCCTCCTTTGGCTTGATCTATGGCCTGAAACTGCGGGATAGAAAACGATCCACCAATCCCAAGGATCCATAATTAATCCTATGGATCCAACAATAAACAACAAAAGTATTAAGTTGTTTAGTCTTCGATTTTTTCTTGTATTTAGATCTTGTATATAGAAATCTGTACATATGAAAGATCTATGCAAATACATAGTATAGGATGCTCATTCTTTATTCGGCTCAATCCTTTTTTTTTT